TAGTATACTAATTTAGTGTGGGGTGAATGCCTTGAAATAAAAATATAGGCGCGGACAATCGCGAAAGTGTTAACACGAGGAAAGCCTGTGACGTTAACCAACCTGAAATGGGAAACCGGGGCTAAAAAGCTTATTGTTTCGGCAGTATCAAGGGGAAGTGAAACATCTTAGTACCCTATAGACCAAATCAACCGAGATATCGTTAGTAGTGGTGAGCGAAAGTGATAAAAAGGCAAAACGATAATATTATTTTTAAGAATGAAAGGAAGTTATATTTTTTAATAAAATTTCTACCGTAGAAGGTGTTAGTCCTGTAATTCTTTGTTTATTCGTGATAGTAGAACAGGGCAAGTTTACCTTGTTTGAGTATTGGGGGACCACCCTCAAAGCCTATAATTATTTTTATTATCGATAGTGAACTAGTACCGTGAGGGAAAGGTGAAAAAGAAGTTGCGACAGTGCAAAGATCCTGAAACTCCATATTTGAGTCGGGATTTTAAAAAGTAACGGCGTACCTTTTGTATAATGGGCAAGTGAATCGTAATAAAGGGCAAGCTTAAGCTAATCAAAGCGCAGGCGAAGAGAAATCGAGTCTTATTAGGCAGTTTAAAGTCCTTTGTTAAGTACCCGAAACCGGCTGATCTAAACTTGAGCAGGCTGATATTGTAGTGGCAACATTCTTTGAAGGGCCGAACCCGTGTATGTGGCAAAATACTGGGATGACTTGAGTTTAGGGGTGAAAGGCCAATCAAAGTCGGTGATAGCTGGATTTCTGCGAAATCTATTTAAGTAGAGCGTTTTAAATAGAAAATATGGGGTAGAGCACTGTATAAGCAAGGGGAAGATTTTCTTTTACTAAACTTTGGCAAACTCCGAATACATATTTTTCATTTAGGGCAGATAGAGTATGTATGTTAAGATTCATACTCAAAAGGGAAACAGCCCAGACTGTAGGCTAAGGTCCAGAAAATAGTTTCAGTGGAAAAGGTGATTTTTGCTCCGAGACCGTCAGGAGGTAGGCTTGGAAGCAGCCATCCTTTTAAGATAGCGTAACAGCTCACTGACCTAGAGTATAAATCCCGCTAATTTTGAGGGCTTAAAATTATTACCGAAGCTTCAGACAACTAGACAAAAAAGTTATAATAATGCTAATTGTTTTTTGTGGTAGCAGAACATTCCGTAGGTCATAGAAGTTGTGATGTAAGTTACGATTAAGATATCGGAAGTGAGAATACTTGCATGAGTAGCATAAAACAATGAAATTAAAGCATTGTGGCCGTAAGTCTAAGGTTTACGATCTTAAGCAAAACTGGGTCGTGAGAGGGTAATACCTTGAATTAAAACGGTCTCTAAGCTGTTAAGCCAAAGCTTGCAGTAATGGGTAAGATTAATCTGTTAAAAGTTGCTGACGAAAAATTCATTTTATTCTTGAATTTGTCAAGGGTGAGTTATTTTTTCCAAGAAATAGGCACTTTATTTAAACCGTACCTTAAACCGCCTCAGGTGGACAGGTGGAGAACACTAAGGCCTTGAGATAACCCTGTTGAAGGAACTCGGCAAAATGACTCTGTAACTTAGGAATAAGGAGTAAAGGCATAGAGCGCAAGCTTTTGTCTTTGTCACAAAATCGGGGGTGGCGACTGTTTATTAAAAACACAGGTCTCTGCTAACTCGTAAGAGGATGTATAGGGACTGACACCTGCCCGGTGCTGGTAGGTGAAGTTTTGATGTTTAAGCATTGAAATAAAACCCTGGTAAACGGCGGCTGTAACTATGACGGTCCTAAGGTAGCGAAATTCCTTGTCGGGTAAGTTCCGACCCGCATGAATGGTGTAACGACTTCCCCGCTGTCTCCAACAGGGACTCAGTGAAATTACATAGGTCGTGAAGATGCGACTATCCTACAGCTAGACGGAAAGACCCCGTGCACCTTTACTATAAGCAAATATTGTAGATCAAAGATTTTAGTGTAGAATAGGTGGGAGCTTATGATTCTTTTTTGTTAGAGATTGGTAAGGCATTAGTGAAATACCACCCTGAGATCTGTTGATGTACTAACTAAGGGACAGTGTTTGCTGGGTAGTTTGACTGGGGCGGTCGCCTCCTAAAGAGTAACGGAGGCATACAAAAGTAGGTTCATCTCCTCTCAAGGGGAATTGAGTATAATGGTATAAGCCTGTTTGACTGAAAGAAAGACATTTCGATCAGAGACGTAAGTCGGTCATAGTGATCCGGTGGTTCTTTGTGGAAAGGTCATCGCGCAATGGATAAAAGGTACGCCGGGGATAACAGGCTAATGATCCTCTAGAGCTCCTATCGACGGGTTCGTTTGGCACCTCGATGTCGACTCATCACATCCTGGAGCTGGAAAAGGTTCCAAGGGTTCGGCTGTTCGCCGACGAAAGTGGTACGTGAGTTGGGTTTAGAACGTCGTGAGACAGTTTGGTCCCTATCTTCTGTAGGTGTTTGAAAATTCCGGGGGCTAGACCCTAGTACGAGAGGACCGGGAAAACTCGATCCCTTGTGTTCCGATTGTTTCCTAAAGGGCATCGTCGGGTAGCTACATCGAGAAGAGATAATCGACCATTAGGCGAGAAGCTTTCTTCTAGTAAAGTTTTCGTAAGGGGGTGGAAGATTACCACTTAGATAGGCGGGGGGTGTAAGAGCCGTGAGGTTTTTAGCTGACCCGTACTAATTCCTAAAAAAAAGTTGTAGTGGTTTTATTTTGATTAAAGGTTAATTAGTTTTTGGGCGTATAGCTCAGTTGGTTAGAGTGGTGGACTTTTAATCCAGGGGTCTTGGGTTCAACTCCCAATACGCCTAAATGTATTTGGTTGATATGCGCTTATAGGGGTACGTGTTCAGTTTTCATTATAAAAATAATTGATAAAACACGTATTCCTATAAGTGCATTAACAATATGCCCTTAATATTTTTGTGGGGATATAACTCAGTTGGTAGAGTGTGTGCTTTGCAAGTATGAAGTCAAGAGTTCAAATCTCTTTATCTCCTTTAATTTAATAGGGAGTATAACTCAGTGGTAGAGTGTGTGCCTTACAAGCATGAAGTCAAGAGTTCGATCCTCTTTACTCTTATTATAATATAATTTTTATAAGAATTTTTTTTTTAAGTGTTTCGCTATTAAATTTTTTCCCCTTTTAAAAATGTTAGTTCAAGCTGCTAAACTTTTGGGTGCTGGTCTAGCTACTATTGGTTTAGCTGGGGCAGGTGTGGGTATTGGAACCGTTTTTGGTGCTCTTGTTTTGGGTACTGCACGTAATCCTTCCCTGAAAGATGAATTATTTAGAATTGCTATTTTGGGATTTGCTTTAACTGAAGCGATTGCCTTATTTGCTTTAATGATGGCTTTCTTGATTTTATTTGCTCTGTAAGAAAAATCTCCAGTTGCAATTATGAAAATATTATTATAGAGAAGTATTTTTTTTTTTTAGCGGCGGTGTAGTTCAGTGGTTAGAATGATGGAATCATATCCCAAATGTCGGGGGTTCAAATCCCTTCTCCGTCAAATTAATTTAATTTTTATTAGTAAGATAAATTTATTGTTTTGCGACTTTGGTGAAATTGGTAGACACGCCAGACTTAAAATCTGTTTCTATATTGAGAGTATCGGTTCAAATCCGATAAGTCGTAGGATGGCGAGTGTAACTCAGTTGGTTAGAGTGTTAGGTTGTGGCTCTAAAAGACGGGGGTTCAAGTCCCCTCTCCCGCCTAGGCTAGATAGTATAAAGGTAAAATGCGGTGGGTTGCAAACCCGAAAATGAGGGTTCAAGTCCCTCTCTGGCTTTCTTCAATAGCTCAGTTGGTAGAGCATATGGCTGTTAACCATACTGACGTTGGTTCAAGTCCAACTTGGGGAGATAAAATATTGGAACTAAATTAATTAGGTTTGGGTAGCTCAGTTGGTAGAGTGAAGGACTGAAAATCCTTAGGACGTCGGTTCAAGCCCGATTCCAAACAAAAATAATGCTTGCAAAGATAATTAATAGATTACGTAATGGGTATATGGTATACCAGTTTGGAGTATCTTTTAAGGAAGTACGTTTTTGTACGAACGTTTTAGATATTCTATGGAAAGAAAATCTAATTAAAGGGTATACAAAGACAAATGAGGGGTTTATTACTGTTTTACTTAGGTATTATAATGGAGCTCCAGTTTGTACGCGTCTTGTTGTTATTTCGCGTCCTCGTGATCGTATTTACCTGTCTTTATTGGATATTTCTCGGTTGTCTAATAATTTTGGGGTTTTAATTTTATCAACAACGAAAGGGATTATGACTAATGAACATTGTATACGTAAAGGGGAGGGTGGTGAAGTTTTAGCATATGTGGTATGAGAATTCCAGTTTTTCGTTTACCTATAGGTGTTAGGTGTTCAAGTAATAATGGTAAAGTTAGTGTATTAGGTTCTAAGGGAGTTGTAAGTTTTAATTCAGTTAGTAATCTTTATAGAAAAGGTAATATGGTTTTATTTTTACCATATTTAACACCTTATGAAAGTTCCCTTTTTACTCAAGCCCTGCTTGGGGTTGTTTTGGGGTATACTATAGAATTAAAATTAAAAGGTATTGGATATAGGGTACATCAAGAGGAAAAAAAACTTATTTTTTCTTTAGGTTATAGTAAGCCTGTGATAGTTGATATTCCTGGTGAAGTTGCAATAAATTTGGGTAAAAAAACTTTTTTGTTAATTTCGGCAAATTTAGGTGTTTTACAAAATTTTGCAAGTAGTATAAGGAGGTATCGTTATCCTGATTTGTATAAAGGATCAGGGGTTCTATATGAAAATGAAAAAATAGTGTGTAAAGAAGGTAAAAAAACTTAATGATTAGAACAGAGTATTATCGTCTTTTTTCTTTTTTAATTGGATCTTCTGGATATTTAGTTCCTTATTGTTATAATGAGGATGTTCGAATTTCAAAGACAATGCATCCTTATCTTTTAGGGAAACGAAATATTTATTATTTTTATAATCTTGAAAAAAGTTTATATGGTATACGTGCGACTTTAGAAGTTTTAAAAAATATAATATTGTCGGAAGGTAAAATTCTTTTTGTTAGTGATTCTTCTTTTTTTAAGATTTGTTTTTTTACTGAGGCTAATATAAATTATATAAAATGGAAACGTGGTTATTTAGCTAAATCAAGAGATGTTGATTTGGTAGTTTTAAGTGATATTGGGAAAGAAAATATAGTTGAAGCTCATAGAAAATGTTTGTTATTAGTTGGTGTTGGGAGTTCTACGATGAGTAAGGTGTCTTATCCTTTTAATTTAAATTTGGAATCTCCTTTATTATTTTTTTGGTTTTGTAGTTTAATTTATATGGTTTGTGTTAATTCTAAGCGGATAAAATCAAAAAAAAGGGAGGGGGGATATGTGTTTTCTAGTCTTTTAGGTAAGGCTAGGATAAAAGAAGTTCAAAAAAAATCGAAAACTTTTTTGAATGTTTTAGGAGAAAGTAATAATAATTAATGAGGTTTAAACATAGATATAAATCTTGTTTATGGTCTAGAACGGATATTTGGGGGGATTTATTGTCTAAAGAAAAAACTTTTCTTAGGCCTAAATGGGATGGTATTATAGGGGTATTGTCAAGTCAAAAGCGTCTTCACCGTCCTCTTACCAATATAAATAGATATCGTTATCCTTTATGTCATGATTATAATTTTCTTAAACCTCGTGTTCGACCAAATCAAATTTTCAAATATAATCGTGTAAGTTATAGGAATACCTTGTCTCTTTTAATGTGTGTTAAACGTTTTTATGGAGATTTAAGTACTAAAACTTTTAAAATTTTTTGTAAACGTTTAGGTTCCGGAAAAATTCCATCTAAAAAATTAATAGAGGTTTTAGAGGGTCGATTGGATATTTGTTTATATCGTTTAGGTTTTTTTCATTCAATTTACTATAGCCGTCAAGCTATTCTTCATAGTCAGGTATTAGTAAATGGTAAAAAAGTAGATTATGGTGGGTTTATTCTTCAAAAAGGTGATTACGTTGAATTTTGTCCATCTCAACGTAATGCTATTAGAGTTAGATTAGTAGCCCGTTACAAACGTTTTCGTTCTTTTTATATAAAATTAGAACGGTGGCGTTTATCTAATCGGTTTAAGTTTGATCTTCATTTGCATCCCACACCAAAATGGATACACACTGATTATTCGAATTTAAGTTTTTTTATTTCTGCTGATGTTTGTACTCCTGTTTTTTATCCTTTTAGAGTAGATATAGATGAAGCTATTTGGGCTTCTAGGTATGGTTATTTATAGTGCTTATAAATAGTATTTTTTATTATATTAATTTTAGATAATTTATTATTTAATTTCTTATGTGGCTAACCTTTTTAACTATTTTTTTAAATATTCTTGATCTTGTTATTCCTCTATTGATTGCTGTAGCTTATTTTACTCTTGCGGAGCGTAAAATTATGGCTGGTATTCAAAGAAGGCGTGGTCCAAATGTTATTGGTTATATGGGAATACTTCAACCGTTAGCTGATGGTCTTAAACTTTTTGTTAAAGAAACAGTCTTGCCTACAAATGCAAATATTGTGCTTTTTGTATTAGCTCCTCTTTGTACTTTTATTTTAAGTTTAATTAGTTGGGCTGTTATACCTTTCAGTTATGGTAATGTTATTGCAGATTCGCAATTGGGGGGTCTTTATTTTTTAGCTGTATCTTCTCTTGGTGTATATGGGGTATTGATATCAGGTTGGTCAAGTAATTCAAAGTATGCCTTTTTAGGTGCTTTACGTTCTGCAGCACAAATGGTTTCTTATGAAATTTCGATGGGTATTAGTCTTATTAATGTTTGTTTATGTGTAGGTACTTTAAATTTAACGGAAATAGTAATCGCTCAATTAGATGTTTGGCTTGTTTTTCCTTTGTTACCAGTTAGTATAATGTTTTTTATTGGGTGTTTGGCTGAAACTAATCGACATCCTTTTGATTTACCAGAAGCAGAAGCAGAGTTAGTATCAGGTTATAATGTAGAATATTCTGCTATGGGGTTTGCTTTATTTTTTTTAGGGGAATATGCTAATATGTTGGTTATGGGGGGATTAACTTCTATTTGTTTTTTTGGGGGGTGGTTATCCCCTTTTGGTATAGGTATTTTACCTGAGGGTATTTGGTTTGGGTTAAAAATTTGTTTTTTCGTTATTTTATTTATTGTTATGCGAGCTATTTTACCTCGTTATCGATATGATCAACTTATGAAATTAGGTTGGAAGTGTTTTTTACCTCTCGCTTTATCTTTATTTTTTATATCTGTAGGAATACTTATGGGATTTGATTGGCTGCCGAATTAATAATTGTTTTTTATATTCTTCGTATAAAGACCAAAATTTTAATTGTAATTCATAAAATATAATTAACGGGAATCCTATTAAAGTTTGGCTTAAAATATCTGGGGGGGTTATAAAAGCGGCGATAGAAAAAGCTGCTATATAAGCTATTCCACGGTATTTTACCCATGTTTGTTTATTTGTATAAATTTGTAGTATATTTAAGATTATTAGGCAAGGAAAAGTAAAAGTTAGGGCTTTATTTAATTGTTGTAAATGAGATAAATAATTTTCCAATTTTGGTTCAAAAGTTAAATCTATTGCTGTAAAGTTTTGGGAATAGGTTGAAAAAAGTTCCCATAATATTTTAACTATTATAGGGAAGATAACTATATAAAGGCAAAAATAAAAAATAAGGGCCGTAAGTAAAAGATTAAAGGTTATTTTTGCTTCGAAAGTATATAATCCAGGACGTAAAAAAAGATATAATTGTGTTAAAATTATGCAAAGGCTAACACTAAAGCTAAAAATGGTAGAAAGTTGTATATAAGTAAAAAAAATTTCTGTTATTCCTGTGCTAACAAAGTGCGAGAATCCTTTAGGTAAAATGATAAAAATTAAACTTTGTTTATAGGTATAGGTTGTGATGAATAGAAAAAGTGTTCCTAAAATAGCGTAGGCTAAACGGTAATTAAGTTCTTGTAAATAATATATCGATATTTGAAGTCTGTTCATTAAAAAAGAAGAGTTAAGGAAAGATAGTTCAATTGGTAGAACTTTGGTCTCCAAAGCCAAGGGTTGGGGGTTCAAATCCCTCTCTTTCTGTTACTCTGTTTATGTTTGAAGTAGTATGAAAATAAGTTTCCTGCAGTTTTTATTTTTATTTTTTATTAGCTTTCTTTTTTTTGCAGATTTGCCGCAGATTACTAAGGGGATTAAACAAAGAATTAAAAGTTATAAAAAAATAAATAAGTAAATTTGTTTTTAGGTGTTAATAAAGAGGAAGGTTAAAAGTGTTATAGCGTATGGCGGTTTGTAGTTTAATTGGCAAAACATAGTTCTCATGAAGCTAAAAATGTAGGTTCAATCCCTACTAAACCGAGATTTAGTGATTGAGAAATGGAGTCTAGCCAAGGTGGTAAGGCGCCCGTTTTTGGTACGGGGATCGGGGGTTCGAATCCTTCGACTCCAAAAGCCAAGGTGGTGGAATTGGTATACACGCTGGGTTTAGGTTCCAGTCTTTAACGGGATAGGGGTTCAACTCCCCTCCTTGGTAATGTCAAGGCCAAATATAAATCAATGGTTTAATAAAATTCAAGGTAAAAAGCAAACAAAAGTGAAGAGTGTAGGTCTTCATAGGTGCCCGCAGAAAAGAGGGGTTTGTTTAAAAGTATTTGTTTGTTCTCCTAAAAAACCTAATTCTGCTAGACGTAAAGTTGTTAAAGTTCGTTTATCAAATAAAGTAAAATTAACAGCTTATATACCGGGTCAAGTTCACAGATTACAGGAACATTCACAGGTTTTAGTTCGAGGTGGTAGAATACCAGATCTTCCCGGTGTTAAATATCGTTTAATTCGTAATAAGTTAGATTTAGAGGGTTTGCCTGATCGTAAGACTTCACGTTCTAAATATGGCACAAAAAAAATACATAAGGGATGTTAGTTATAGGGCAGTGTTTAAATATAAAAAAAGGGTATGGTTAATTCATATAAACAATCTATTATACTTTTAGGTAATAAAAGTGATCCTTTAATAAAAAAAATGATTAATCTTTTGATGCGGGATGGTAAACGGTCAAAAGCAGAAACTGTTTTAAATAAAACTTTACAATCTCTTGATTCTGAGTATCCTGGTCGGGCTATACATATTTTTTATTTAGGTATTTTTGCAGTGAGGCAAGATATCGGTGTTCGTCTTAAACCAAAACCGAAGACTCGTCGTAATAAACGATCCTTTAATGTCTATTTGCCACGAGTAATTTCTCCTATTTGTGGGCTTCATCTTGGGATGAGATCATTATTAAAAGCTAGTAGAGATCGGTCTTCAATTTCTCCTTTATGGGAAAATTTAAGTAAAGAATTGCTTAAAGCATCTCAAAATGATGGTGAGGTTATTGATAAAAGGTATAATTTAAATAAATTAGCTGGGTCTAATAAACGTAGAATTCATTTTGGTATTCGTTATTGATCAATTAAGTTTTTAAAATTAAGTATGGACTTTATTCATTTTTTTTTCGTCGCAGTTTTATTATTTGTTATAGGTGTTGGGGGTGTTATTTTAAATAGAACGAATATTGTTGTTGTTCTGATGTCTTTAGAGCTTGCTCTTCTCTCAGTAAGCTTAAATTTTATTGTTTTTTCTGTTTGTTTAGGGGATTTAATGGGTCAAATTTTCGCTATTTTTATTCTTATAATTGCTGCGTGTGAATCTTCTATAGGTTTAGCGATTATTTTAGTTTATTTTCGAGTTAGGGGGAGTATACGTATTGATCAAGCTTCATTATTAAAGTCTTAATGGTTAGGCTTCCATGGTGAAACTGGTAGACACGGCAGATTCAAAATCTTTTGTCTTTGGACGTGCTGGTTCGAATCCGGCTGGAAGTAGCAAATATGATTAGAGCTCAAAGTCTTCTTAAAGTTGTAGATAATTCAGGGGCAAAATTGGTTAAATGTATTAAAGTAAAAAAAAAAGGTGGTAAGGCACATGCGAATGTAGGAGATATTGTTCTTGTAGCAGTTCAAAGTCTTCGTCCACGTTATGGTAGACGGGTTAGATTAAAAATGAATAAGTCAGAAGTTCATAATGGTGTTATTGTACAAACCTGCCGATTTTTTCGTAATAAAGCTGGCGTGGGAATTTCATTTGAGTCCAATTCAGTTGCTCTTATTACATCTCAACAAAAGCCTCTTGGTACTCGAATATCAGCCATATTACCAAGTAGGTTAAGGGGTTTAAAATGGGCGAAATTAGCCGCGATGGCGAAAAAAATTATATAATTGTTTTTATGCAGCCTTTTGAAAAACATTATTACGATATAGTTCAAAAAGATTTAATTCTTAGTGAAAACCTATCAACAGTCTCTTTATTGCCTGCTCCTAAAAAAGTAGTTCTTTGTTTAGGGGGTGAAAGTTCAGATGAAAATTATGTTATTGCGTGCCTTGGGCTTTTAAATATTATTGGAAGTCAAAAGCCCTTTTTTATTCATCAAAAAACCTCTCAACAAAGAAATAGTGGTACTATAGAAGGAGTAGGGGGTAAAGTTACTTTACGAAGATCAGTTATGTATTTATTTTTTTATAAATTACTATTTCATGTGTTACCACGTGTACGTCAATTTGAGGGTTTACGAGCACCCTCTCATGAAAATATATATTGTTTTGTTTTAAAGGATCTTTTTTCTTTTGAAGAATTGGTACCATTGTTTCCGTATTTTGAAGAGGTAAGTTCTCTTCAATGTCAATTTCATTTTACAACAAAAGATAAGTTTGATATTAATGTTTTAGGACAAGGTTTACAGATTTGTTTTTTTTCTAGTGGAATATAGGAAAAGCGGAAGTAACTCAATTGGTAGAGTGTAAGCTTGCCAAGCTTAAAGTTGAGGGTTCAAATCCCTTTTTTCGCTTTAATTTTTAATTATAAAATTATAATAAGGTTAGTTCTTTTTATAAAGATTAAAATGAATTGTGATACTTTATTTAAGAGTATTTAAGTCTTGTGTTAGAATAACGTTGTTTTTGTTTTTTATAGTGTTATATTTAATTAAAAGAAGGCTTAGTGTCTTTTTATTTAAAGTTTTATTGCTACTTTTTTTTAAAATATTAAAGGGATACCATTTTTTATCTATAGATATACCGAGGCAATCTAATTGTAGAGCTATTTTAGGGATGTTAGTTTGTAAGTCATCTATTGTTTCATAAATGATCATAATAAGGGGGCATCCTAAACTTTGTTTAGGGGGATTTAGATATAATGGTACAAAATATAATTTTGCGTTTTGTAATAATAATCGTATTTTTGATATGTGAGAAGTTTTTAAATTGCTTCCATTAAATAGTGCAAAAGTGCGCTGTTTTGGTAGAAAAAATCTTTTTTTACGTAGATGTCTTTTTCTAGGTGTAAACATAAGTTATAGATGATAAATTTTAATTTTCAATGGAAGTTTATTAGCTCCGGAATATAACGCTGGGATACCTTGTTCAGCATCTATACCATAAAGTAAAAATAAAGTTTGTCCTGCCGATATAGATGCAATCCAATGATCTACTTTACCTTTTCCCTTTCCCATACGGGCGGCGGAGGTTTTACGGCTTATAGCAATATCAGGGAATATAAGAATTTCAAGTTTCCCTTCTCTTTTAATTTTTCGTCTAATATTTTGCCGAGCTGCTTCAATTTGTCGACCATTTATATAACCTGATTTGAGCGAACGTAGAGCAAAGCAAGTTATTTTTGTTAGTTTAAGGGTTTTAGTAGAAGGATTGGGTAATCCCCGAGGTTTAAAGTATTTACGGTATTTTGTTTTTTTGGGTTGCATTAGCATTATTTTTAGTTTTTTAATAACATATCCAAATTTTTAACCCAACACTTCCATAACCAGTTTGTGTTTGTGTATATTTGGCCTGTATGGTTTTATTTAGTTGACTAATAGGCATTTGCCCTATTTGATATTTCCAAATTTTACTTCTGCCTTTTGCTTTATGGGTGAATCTTCCCTTTATTTGTAGTTTTAAACCTTGTATTTTTTTGTATTCTTGTAAAGCTTGAAATCCCTGTTTAATATATGCTAAAAATTGATAGTGCCTTTTTCTTCTTTGTCTTGAGCATATGTTTTGTTTTAAAAATCGACTTAAGGTGGAAGCACTTGCTTTATTTTTTATAATTAAATACATAAGTTGCATACCATAGCGGGCATAATCATATTTAATATGATTAAAACTTTTAGTAAAATAAGCCATTTGCCTTCTGGCGGGTTTGGGAACTGATCTTGTATATATTTTTAATCTATTAATTCGTAAAGTGACTTTTTTGGTTCCAGTAAATTTTTGTATTAATTCTGCAGCACGTTGTAATCGACATGCTATCACAGTCCAGGATTGTTTTTTATTTGACGTTTGATTTTCTTTATAACGTCTAGATTTTAAGCGTCGTTTTGAACGAAAGTGGAAATGAATAAGGTCAATTTCTATAAGAATCAGTCCAAAATGCCGGTTAACTTGTATTTTATCGAGATAATGTGTTGTTCCGAAACAGCAAGATTTTATTAGTTTGTGGATATTGGATAAAATAAAATAAAATTTTGGTTCATTCCAGTGTGTACATCCTTGATAAAGGTTATTCTTTGGTCGTAAGATAGTTGGATGAGTTTTTTGTGCCATTTATTTTGTTTTAGTTAATATTATTGTTTTTTTGCTATAAAATTTTTTCGTGTTGCCACAAATTCTCCTAATTTATGTCCAACCATTTCGGGTTTAATTTTTCGATGAAGCATATTTTTCCCATTATATATTTGTAATTTTAAACCAACAGCAGCTGGATAAATAGTAGAACGTCTAGACCATGTAGGTTTTTTTTCATATTGTGGGGATAATCTTTTTAAAAGACTTTTATCTATAAATGGTGTTTTCCAATTAGATCTTGACATTAGGTTTTGGTTGTATTCTATTAGTACGGGTAGATGGTCCTTTTGTTGGTTTTCCCCAGGGTGTTACGGATGAACGTCCACCTGAGGTTTTTCCTTCACCACCACCGTGTGGATGGTCTATTGGGTTCATAGCTACACCACGAACAGTAGGGCGTCGCCCCAACCACCTTGATTGTCCGGCTTTTTTAAGTTTTGCAAAGCGTGAATTTGTGTTACTAACTATTCCGTTAGTTGCTAGTGTATTAATATCGAACCATCGGTATTTTCCAGATTTAAGATTAATTTTAGCTAACATTTTAGTTCTTTTTAAAATACGGCCAAATGCTCCTGGGGCTCTTAAAATTTTACCATCTTTTCCGGGATATAAGCTTAAGTTATAAATTAGACTCCCGGTTAGAATATTTTGTAAAGTTTTACTATGCCCGTTTTGAAAACCATTTTGGGTAGAATTCGATCGTATAATATCTCCTCTTTTGATTTTAGTAGGAGCGATTATATAATTATGTTTTTTAGTATCTGGATTAAAAATTCGTGCTAAAAAGGCGGTTCTATTTGGATCGTATTCTAATCCTATAACTATTCCTTGGGTTGATTTACGTTTTAGGTCAATTTTTCTGTATAGTCGGGAATGTCCACCACCACGGTGCCATGCAGTTATATGGCCTTTATTATTACGGCCGGTAGAATGGTTCCAGTTATGTCTATACGATTTTAGGGGGGGGGTAATAAAGATTTGTTTGTTTTGTTTCATATAATATATTAAATATCTAGTTATGCCTTTTATTATCGGTACTTCTATTCCAGAAGATAAAGTTTTGGTGCAGTCTATATCTCATATTTATGGTATAGGGTTGTTTCAATCTAAAATTTTATGCAAAAAAGCTGGTTTTGGTTCAGATTCACGTGGTAGTCACGTTACCTTTTTTAAAGGAAAGAATTTAGAAAACTTGGCGGAGGATACTCCTCTTCTTTTAGGTGCGGATCTTCGTCGTTTTAAAAATGATAAGATTCGTCGTTTGTGTGTTTTGTTAACATATCGTGGTTCGCGGCATCGTAAAGGTTTACCTGTTAGGGGCCAACGTACTCATACTAATGCAAAAAAACGTTTAGTACTAAAGTCTAATGTTAGTTAAAAACACAAATTTTTTATTTAATCGTGTTAAAATATCAGGAGTAAATTTAGTAAAGGATGAGGATTTAAAAATCTATAATAAAGGTTTGTTAAAAACTAATAATGAAAAAAAAGGTATTGTTTTTATTAAATCAACAAAAAGAAATGTTTTTTGTATTTTAATGGATAGTGATGAAAAAAAAGTAAAAACTAGTTGTTCATTGCGAGTTCCTGTTTATGAAAATAAATATAATGAGCGAGAAAATCTTTATACACGTGGTTTATTGTTAGGTAATTTGTTTGTTGAAAAAGCGATTGAGTTAGGTTATACAGAATTTACAATTTTTTTAGGATCTGGTATAAATAAAGGCCGTAGGGGGGTTATAAGGGGGTTTAGTAAAAAAGGAGTTAAAATTGTTTTTTTGCATTTAGGCACACGGTATCCACATAATGGTTGTCGTCCAATTAAAGTTCGTCGTAAAAAATTTCGTACAAAATCTAAATTATTTAGATAAAATTAAATTTAGAAGGGGTGACTGAGCGGTTAATAGTGGTAGATTGTAAATCTGTTGGTTTTTCCATCGTAGGTTCGAATCCTACCCTCTTCTTGTTCATTATAATGAAATTTAAAGCTAAAATGATTCAAAGACATCCATTTCATTTAGTTGATCCTAGCCCTTGGCCTTTAGTAGCTGCTTTAGGTGGCTTGAGTTTAACGTTTGGTGGGGTGTTGTTTATGCATAACTATAAGGGGGGAGGGGTATTACTTTGTTTAGGGGTTATTACTATTTTATATGTTATGTTTACTTGGTGGCGAGATGTTATCCGGGAGGGGTTATTTGAGGGTCAACATACTTTAGCAGTGCAGCAAGGATTACGTATGGGGATGGTACTTTTTATTGTATCTGAAGTTATGTTTTTTTTTGCTTTTTTTTGGGCTTTTTTTACGTCATCTATTTCTCCTGTATTTAATATTGGGGGGGTTTGGCCTCCCTCAGGGATAGATGCTATTAGTCCATGGGGATTACCCTTTTTAAATACTATTCTTTTGCTTTCTTCGGGGGCAAGTGTAACATGGGCTCATCATGCGATTGTTGCTGGTTTTAAAAAAGAGGCTTTGCAAGGTTTAGGGTTAACATTAGTGTTTGCATTTGCTTTTACAGGTATGCAAGGTATTGAATACATGCATGCTCCCTTTGGTATATCAGATGGGGTTTATGGTTCTGTATTTTATATGGCTACAGGTTTTCATGGCTTTCATGTGATTATTGGAACAATTTTTTTGGGTATTTGTACTTTACGGTTATATTTAGATCATTTTAGTCGGCAACATCATTTTGGTTTTGAGGCAGCTGCGTGGTATTGGCATTTTGTTGATGTTGTCTGGTTATTTCTTTTTATTACAATTTATTGGTGGGGATTTAATGTAATAGTTTAGATTTAGTTTATGGTACAGGTTAAAAAATATAGTGAAGCTGATTTAGTTGATTTTTATGTGGGAAGCCCGGTATTTAAGAAATATTCTCAATACCATCTTTGGTCAGAGAATTTTAGTGAATACCACACTATAAAATATTGTGAGATTTATTTATCTAAATTTATTTTTGAGTACATTCAAAAATATATTTTAGAATATTTTAGTGAGTTTTTTTTAGTAATTTTTTATAATAGTCCAACGTTTTTAAAGTTTATTAAATCAGGATTTTTTAAGTATATTAATTATCATTTTTTAGTGTTATTTCAAAATAATTTTTTTTTTGTTAATGGGGATTTCTATAAAGGTGTGGAAGTTTTCGTTAAAAAGTATTTTCAAAAATATATTCAAAAAATTTTTGAGCAAGATTTATTGATATGTCTGATTACATGTATTTCCGAGATAGCGCCTAATTCTTTTGAGGGATATTTAAATAATAGGTTAAAATTTATTTATAACGAGTTTTTTTTAATCGAGTTAACAATTAAGTCTTTATCTAATTCAAAAATAATTATAGATGCTATTAAAAATAAGAAAAGTAAGATTTATATTAAACGAGAGCAGTTTTATTTTTTTGTTTTTAGATATAGAATTTATCAATCTTTTAATAAAATTGAAAAAATCTCGGATTATATAAAATTTCATTTTTTAAGTTTTTTTCTAGAGGATATAATATATAAGTGGGATAATTTTCGAAGTAGTAATTGTAATTATAAAAAGGCATCCCAACGAATTTTTAGTTATTTTTATATTTTTGCACAATATTTAGATAAGTCTCCTGATAGTTTTATTTTGAATTTTATAATAAAAGATAATATTAATTATACTTATGGTTTTCAGGTTTTATTGGAGTCGTTTCAAGTATTATTTAATTTTGATAATAGAATAACTAATGTAGGTATTTATTTTGAAAGTACTAATGTTTTTTTTGAGGATATAAAACCCATTTATTTAAAATTTAGGGATTATTGGGTAATAAATGAATTTTATGGTAAGATACTGGCTTAAATTTAATTGCAGGAGGTAGTTTCGTTATAAAGATGTCAATCGTTGTATTAGAGGTATTAATCTTATATTGTTCTTTTATAAATATTAGAAATAGATTCTATATTTTTTATTACATGTCTGATCGATTTTTATATGATGTATATTTGAGTTTTTCTTAGTTCCTTAATTAGATTTCATTTTTTTGGGTTAAAAGTTATTTTATTACGTAGGTGAAGTTTTGTGTTAAATTATTGATATTATGGATAGTTTTTTATTTATTATTTTGTAGATAATCAAAAGTATAACTAGTTATTTTGGTCATACTGTAAGTAAAACCTAGCACGATACTGACTAGATTAAAACAACTAAAAAAATAAAAAATTAATTAATAAAAAGTACGTTAAAATTAATTTTTTATAGATATTTAAAAAATTTCGTATCTAAGGTTTTTGCCCAGAATATTTTTTAGTTATATATGTTTTATAGCCCTCTAGAACAATTTCAAATACTTCCTCTTTTAAGTTTCGGTGTTGGTTTATTTGATGTTTCAATAACTAATGCAATGATAACAACATGTATTGGTTTATCTTTTTTTATTTTTGTTTATTATTGTCTTTCAGTTTATGGATTAAATTGTTTTCCAACTAGATGGCAATTGGTTTTAGAGAGTCTTTACTTAAGTACGGCAGGTCTTGTGTGGGATAGTGTTGGACAGCAGGGTCAGAAATATTTTCCTTTTTTATTTGTAATTTTTAGTTTTATTTTAATAGCAAATGTTTCTGGACTTGTCCCTTATTCTTTTACGATAACTAGTCATCTTATACAGACAATGGTTTTGGCTTTAACAGTTTTTATTGGCGTAATGATTATTTGTGTTTCAAATCATGGTTTTCATATGTTAAGTTTATTTTTACCGGGAGGGACTTCTTTGGTTTTGGCTTTTTTATTGGTTCCTATAGAAATAGTTTCTTATGTGTTTAAACCTCTTAGTTTAGCGGTTCGTCTTTTTGCTAATATGATGGCAGGTCATACGTTATTAAAAGTAATTGCAGGATTTGCATGGGCGATGATGGGTAGCGGTGGATTGTTATTAGTTGCCCATATTGTCCCTCTGTTAGTTTTGGTAATCCTTTTTGGTCTTGAATTAGCAGTGGCTTTAATTCAAGCTTATGTTTTTACTATTTTAAGTTGTATTTATATAAATGATGCAATTGTTCTTCATTAATTGAAAAAAAAAAAGAGGGTATTTAAATTTTTTACTATCTTTTTTTAATATTTATCTCTAAGCATTTTTAGCTCAGTGGATAGAGCATCGGTCTTCTAAATCGTGGGTCGTAGGTTCGAATCCTATAAAATGTAACGCATGAAATTTGCTTTAATATTCCAAAATGATACTGCGGCTTTTTTGCCTGAGCTGTTTCTTGCTATTTCAATATTGGTTGTTTTATTATATGGAAGTTTTATAGGAGTTTATGCTGCTTCCCTCTATACGTACCTTACTCCAAGTATGGTTCGATTAACATCAATTATTTTATTTTTAGGTTTATTTTTAGTTCTTAATAATCCTGTTGTATCTCAAACTTTATGGAATGCTATTTTTGTTACTGATCATATAGGGACTTGGTCTAAATTAATAGTTTTGCTAGGTCTTATTTTTTGTGTATCGGTAAGTCAATCTTATATGTTTTCAGCTCGTTTTAGGGCGTATGAGTTTTTTGTTTTTATTATTGGTATTGGTTTAAGTTTGTGTTTATTGATTTCGTCATATGACCTTCTTTCCATTTATTTAAATATGGAATTTTTGTCGTTGATTTTTTATGTACTAGCGGCTTGGAAAAAGAATTCATATTTTTCTGTTGAAGCTGGTTTAAAGTATTTTATTTTAGGTTCTATTGCGTCTATTTTTTTTTTGTTTGGTGCATCTCTAATTTATTTTGTTATGGGTACAACTAATTTAGGTTCTTTAACCTTGTTAACAGAAAGTTTACTAATTTCATCGCCCTTTTTATATTTAGGGTTAGTATGTATGGTGTCTGCCTTATTATTTAAAATAGGTGCAGCGCCTTATCATATGTGGATAGCAGATGTATATGAAGGAGCTCCAACTTTAGTAGGTTTTATTTTTGCTGTTATACCTAAATTCTCTTTTTTTGTTATAATTTTACGTTTATCTTTTATAAGTTTTTGGTCGTTTTTTCCTAGTTTATGGGAAAATTTTTTTTGTAGTTGTGGTCTTCTTAGTCTGTTTATAGGGTGTATTTGTGGGTTAGGGGAAACAAAAATAAAGCGACTTCTTGCTTTTAGTAGCGTAGGGCATGTAGGGTTTTTATGTCTTGGGTTAGCCAGTGGTAATATAGAAGGTATACAAGCAGTTTTATTTTATCTTTTAATTTATATGTTTACAGTAGCATTTTTATGGGTTTATTTATTGTATCTTGATTTATCTTCGACTTCGGGTAGTGCTCTTTTAACTTTTTCAGATTCTATAGGTCTAATTCGATCAAATCCACTTATAGGATTTGGTGTTACATTAATGATTTTTTCTTTGGCTGGAATTCCCCCATTTGGGGGATTTTTTGCTAAATTAAATATTTTTGTTAGTTTAGTAGAATCTTCATTTTATATTGTTTCTGTTTTTGTTGTTATTAGTAGTGTTATTTCAGCCTTTTATTATATACGTTTGATAAAAATTTTTTATTTTGAGAATAATACTAATTGGTTTTTTTTTGCACCTTTAGATAAAGGTGCGGCAATGGTTTTGGTATTAAGCGGTTTAACTATTATATTTTTTATGTTTAGTCCTAATATCTTTTATCTTTTGACATATAAAGTAGGATTAAGTTTTATGCTTTAATAATTAGCTAATGTCTTTTACTACACAATCTAAACCTTTTTCGCAAGTAGGGTCTTTATCGGTTATTAGCTCATTATTGGGTAGTTTCTCTTCTAGGTGGTTGTTTTCCACCAACCATAAAGATATTGGTACATTGTATTTAATTTTTGGTGGTTTTTCGGGTGTTCTTGGAACAGCAATGTCTGTACTTATCCGTTTACAATTAGCTAGTCCTGGAAATCAATTTTTAGGGGGAAATCATCAGTTATATAATGTTATTGTAACGGCACATGCTTTTTTAATGATTTTTTTTATGGTTATGCCAATTCTCATTGGTGGGTTTGGTAATTGGTTTGTACCGTTAATGATTGGTGCTCCTGATATGGCGTTTCCTCGTATGAATAATATTAGTTTTTGGTTATTACCTCCCTCTTTAATTCTTCTTCTAGCCTCTGCGTTGGTGGAATCTGGAGCTGGGACAGGTTGGACAGTATATCCTCCTCTTAGTGGTATTCAAGCTCACTCAGGCCCTTCGGTTGATTTAGCAATATTTAGTCTTCATCTTTCAGGTGCGGCTTCTATTTTAGGTGCTATAAATTTTATTACAACAATTTTTAATATGAGAGCACCTGGGATGACGATGGATAGGTTACCGCTTTTTGTTTGGTCTGTTTTAATTACAGCGTTTTTATTGTTATTGTCACTTCCGGTTTTAGCAGGTGCCGTTACAATGTTGTTAACGGATCGTAATTTTAATACAACTTTTTTTGATCCAGCAGGTGGGGGTGATCCAGTATTGTATCAGCATTTATTTTGGTTTTTTGGACATCCTGAAGTTTATATTTTAATTTTACCTGGGTTTGGAATTATTAGTCATATTTTATCTACTTTTTCTAGAAAACCTGTATTTGGGTATCTCGGTATGGTTTATGCTATGCTTTCAATAGGTATACTAGGTTTTATTGTCTGGGCTCATCATATGTTTACAGTAGGTTTAGATATTGATACAAGAGCTTATTTTACAGCAGCTACTATGATTATTGCGGTACCAACAGGTATTAAAATTTTTAGTTGGGTTGCCACTTTATGGGGAGGTTCTATTCGCTTAAAAACTCCGATGTTGTTTTCAATTGGGTTTCTTTTTCTTTTTACTATTGGCGGGTTAACTGGAGTTGTTTTAGCGAATTCAGGTGTTGATATTGCTTTACATGATACTTATTACGTGGTTGCACATTTTCATTATGTATTAAGTATGGGAGCCGCTTTTACAATGTTTGCAGCTTTTTATTTTTGGGTAGGAAAAATGACTGGTTTAGCTTATCCGGAAATATTAGGTCAAATTCATTTTTGGCTTATGTTTTTAGGTGTAAATTTGACTTTTTTTCCTATGCATTTTTTAGGTCTTGCGGGGATGCCACGACGTATTCCAGATTATCCAGATTGTTATGCTGGCTGGAATGGTTTAGCGTCTTTTGGTTCAATTTTATCTTCTGTTGCGTCATTATTATTTTTTTTTATTGTATATATTACTCTTACGCGAGGTTCCGTTGAAGGATCAAATCCTTGGGTAAAAGATAGAAAGTTTGCTTTTCCATTATTACCTCGTAGATCTGCAGAGTTAGATAGTAATTAAATATTAATAGCAGGTTATGTTATCATTTGTGGAAATGGCAATTTAGATAAAAGTTATCGTATGTGTTAAGGTTGTTGTGCCAGGACTTGTAACTCAGTGGTAGAGTGTACGCCTGATAAGCGTAAAGACGATCGTTCAATTCGTTCTAGGTCCAGAGTCGGGTTAGAGTGCTAATAGTATTGATTTATTTAAAGTTTTTTTATCAAGTCCTTTTCGTCTAATGGTTAGGACGTTGCTTTTTCACGGCGAAAATACGGGTTCAATTCCCGTAAGGGATTAAATTTCTATAATTATTTTTAAAAATAATTATATTACTATAAGAATTCTTGTTATTGATTTAAAATTTAATGTTTAGTTCGTTGATTATATATGCTACAAGTCTTACGAGACTTATACCCGTTCAAACGTTTCAGGTGTTTGGGCATGAGATTGTTATTAACGTAGCTAAAAACTATTTGTTAGCTACATTAACTTTTTTACACCATCATAGTAATGGTAATTTTCAAATGCTTACTTCTATTTCAGGTGTAGATTATCCAGAAAGAGAAGAACGTTTTGAGGTTGTTTATGACCTTTTAAATATAAGATCTAATTGCAGGCTTAGGGTTAAAACGCATACGGATGAGGTAAATCCATTGCCGTCTGTAGTTAGCCTTTTTCCTTCAGCAAATTGGTGGGAACGTGAAATTTGGGATTTATTTGGAGTTTTTTTTTCGAATCATCCAGATTTACGTCGTATTTTAACAGATTATGGTTTTGAAGGTCATCCGTTAAGAAAAGATTTCCCTTTAAGTGGGTATTTTGAATTACGTTATGATGAAGATTTAAGAGTTGTTGTATGTGAAGCTATTGAATTAAGTCAGGAGTTTCGTTCATTTAATTTTCATGTTCCTTGGTCACAAAATAATTTAATTAATTGATGTCGAGGTTTAATGTAAATGTTTTATTGAGTTGGGTAGATTCTCATATTATCGATTATCCAACGGCTATGAATTTAAATTATAATTGGAGTTTTGGTTCAACAGCAGGTTTTTGTTTGGTTATTCAAATTCTTAGTGGAGCTTTTTTAGCTATGCATTATGCGGGGGAGACTCATTATGCTTTTTCAAGTGTTGAGCATATTATGCGTGATGTTAAAAGTGGCTGGATAATTCGTTATATGCATGCTAATGGAGCTTCTTTTTTTTTTATTGTTGTTTATGCTCATATTTTTAGAGGGTTATATTATGGTTCTTATATGGAGCCACGTCAGCAATTATGGTGGTCTGGGGGGCTGATTTATGTTTTAATGATGGCAACAGCTTTTATTGGTTATGTTTTACCTTGGGGTCAGATGAGTTTTTGGGGTGCTACTGTTATTACAAGTTTATTTTCTATTTTTCCTTTTATTGGTAAAGAAGTTGTTATGTGGTTGTGGGGGGGGTTTACGGTAGGGAATCCGACTTTAAATCGTTTTTTTAGTTTACATTATTTATTACCTTTTATTATTGCTGGGTTGGTATTTGTTCATTTGGGTCTTTTACATAAGGATGGTTCTAATAATCCTTTGGGTATAAAAACAAAATTAGCGAATATAAATTTTTATCCTTATATTTATGTGAAAGATTTAGTGGCTTTTTTTGTTTTATTATTAATGTTATCGATTGTTATATTTTATTTTCCTAATAGTTTAGGGGATCCTGATAATTATTTGGAAGCAGATCCATATGGTACTCCAGCTCATATTGTTCCTGAATGGTATTTTTTACCCTTTTATGCTATTTTACGGGTAATTCCAAACAAGGTTGGGGGTATTCTTACTATGGGTGGGGCGATAGCTATCATTTTTATTTATCCTCTTTTGAATACATCTATATTACGTAGTGGTAATTTTAGGCCAATTTATGCTTTATTTTTTTGGCTTTTTGTTGCTGATTTTTGCTTATTAGCGTGGTCAGGAACTACTCCGGTAGATGATTATTTTAAGGTTATTGGGGCTGTAGTTTCTATTGGTTATTTTGGGTTTTTTGTTTTTGGTGGGCTATTTATAGGTTGGTTGGAAAAAACGCTTGCAGTTCGGGTATTAAATATGCGTTCTACAAAAGGAATTTAGAAGTAAAAAGGTATTCAGTATTAAATTTTGGTTTTCTAATTGTGTTCATATCATGAAATTTTCATCTAAACATATCACAAATATCATTAAAATAACTATAGTTATTTTTTTTTCTTTCTATACTAGTTCTGTTGGGAATATGGATGCATCTCATCCATGGCAAGTAGGTTTTCAAGATCCGGCAACTCCAATAATGGAAGGTATCATTTTTTTTAACGGTTTGTTAATGACCTTTATGTTATTTATTGCTTGTCTTGTAGGTTGGTTATTATATAAATCTTTAACGTTATTTAACGAAGCAGATCATATAGATGCTGTGGGTTTTAATCATTCAACATTACTTGAAGTTGTTTGGACAATTATTCCAGCTGGAATATTAATGGTTATTAGTATACCTTCATATAATTTATTGTACGCAATGGATGAAATTATAGATCCTAGCCTTACAATAAAAGTTGTTGGTCATCAATGGTATTGGTCATATGAGTGTTCTGATTTTGAAGTATCACCAATTGTTAAAAAAGACAAGTTAAATCAAGTTGAAATAAGTTATAAGGCTTTAAAAGATATGGTTGAGTTGATAGAATATAGTCGTGTAGAGGTGGCTAAAGGTGAAAAACAGACTCAAGTAAGTATCATTAAAGAGTTTTTAGAGTCATTTGAAAAAAATTTGGAAGGTGTGTCTCAAAGCTCTAGTGAAATGTTATCGAGGCGTTTAGATTGGCTTTTTATAAGTATTTTAGGTAATGAGGGACGTAAAGAATTTTATGGTCCTTTAGATACACATTTAACAGGAGAAATGGTGTCTATTATATCTGAGGTTAAAAGACAGTTATCAAAGAGTTCGCTTATTCAAGAACAACAAGATTTGGTTATTAAAACTTTAAAACTTTTTAAGCAATATATAAGAATTGTTAATGAAGCTGATCTTACGGCAAAAACTATGGATTTATTTAAGTCTATAGATGAAATTAAACCTGGAAAAGGGGATACACCTTCAAGTGATAGTAGTTCTGGTTCTTTAGATTCTATTACAAATTCTATCGTTTCCGAATTAAATAAGGTTGATGAGTCTAGTTATAAATGGTTGGAACTTAGATTAGTTGAAAATCTTTATGAAGGAGCTGAGACAGAATTAAGTAGAGCTTTAACACAAGTTTTTGAAGCAGAGTGTGTGTGTCTTAGAGCCCTTGCCCGTGGCGAGATAAAAATACCTATAGAGGAAATGATGGCTAATTTGGAGGAAGGTAGAATAAGACTTGATAAAGCTTTAGTAGAGGCAGAAATTGCTGAAAATAATTTAATTGATACTCAGTTAATTGCTCATCAATTGAGATTAACTCGCTCTGAAAGAGAGGGTTATAGTAGTGAGTTTGATTGGGATACTGCTAACGTAGATTTTAAATTTTCTGAGAATGAATTAGAAAATGCACAAATAGAGTTAAATAATGCGAAAGTGAGTGCAAAATGGGCAAAAATTGATTTACTTGCCTCACAGGTTAATGCGTTAACTGCGGAATATTTTCAAGCTGATGCGGAATGGGCATCAAAAGATCCATCTATAATACGTAGTAAAGTTTTGCTTAAGGATGGTTATGATGGGTGGGATGAAAGATTAAAGTCAGAATCAAAAAAAAATTTAGATAGTTATGAGCTTAAATTTATGCTTGCTCATGAAGAATTAAAAAGCGCTAATACGATTTTAGATAGATTTCAATCTGGTTTAACTGAGGAAGAATTAAGTAAGTGTAATGCAATAGCGGATAGTTCAGAAGCAGAATTTATGGCTTTAGAAAAACAAACAATCCCCGTTGCAGAAGAATTTGAAAAAGGGAAAGAGATTTTAGCAAATGCTAAAGAAGAATTGAATAATTATAAGGCAGTCTCAAAGCGTGCTGATATTCGATTAGAAAGATCTCAAATAGCGTTTGATAAACTTAAGGCAGTATCAAATAGATCTAATGTGGTTTCAAAAGGTGCAGAAGCTTTTTTCAATGCTTCTAAAGAAAAAATAACTGATGTTCAAGTAGATTCTAATTTTAATCTACCTAAGATAGTATTAGATAGTTTTATTGAAGAATTTAGTAGTGTCAAATCTGAATTTGATCAGGCAGTTTCTTTAGTAAATACTGCTAAATTAGATTTGGATAATGCTAGAGCTAGATTTGAAGTTATTAAAGGATATGTTATTAATACGGATAAAAGACTTAATGATACACCGATTATTTACGAGTTACCTAAAGAAGAAGATAATTCTAAAGAATATTTTGATAACTTTTTATGGGAAATACATAATGAAGATCTTATAACAGTAAAAGCGCAATTAAAAGGTTCTGAAGCTGTATTAGAAGACTCTAAAATAGCGCTAGCTAATTCCTCACAAGCCGTAACTGAATCTTTTATTAGGTTAATTGAAGTTGAGTTAAAAAAGTGTAAAGCTTTAATAAATTTTTTAAAATTTGATGTAGATACTGCTTCTACCATATCTGGTAAGGAAAAATTAGTGGCTGTTGAAACTTATCTTGGGGATCTGCAATTAAATTTAGGTCATATTCTTCGTGAAAAAGTCATTTCTACTTCTGATTCTGCGAATTCTGATTGTTTAAATGTTATAATCAATATGATAGATAATGATTTATCTAACGTATCATCTCTTTCAGGATCTGTTAAATTTCCAGTCATTACTGAAATCACTGGTTGTGATATCTCAGCTTTAATGGAATCTGCTGCTGACGTTTTTTGGGTAAAAATGCTTAAAATTGATGTTAGTGCTGCTCTTTTAGATTACGAGGAAGCTTTACGCATGCTTCGAGAGGCTCGTAAAATATTAAATAAAACTGGAGAGGATCTTTTGTCTGCTTCTAATCTTAGGGAAAATAATTCTATTGATAGTCTTTTAGCTCTTCAAACTGCAACAGATAATAGTTTGGAATATACTGCAAATAGAATTAAAAAAGCTTTAATCTCTTCTTCCGCTATTGATAGCATTTTGGAACCAGGAAGTTTACAAGCAAAATCTTCATATGAAGTGTTCAAAGCAAAGGCGGAATTAGCTAATGTTAAATGGTTCGCAGCTAGAGTATCAAGAAGTTTAGATACCCCTATGCAGGAGTCTGTTAAACCTTTTAATAGACAATTTTCGGATGTTTCAGTAATTGAGTCTAATAGTTCTTTAGGAGATAATAATAATGATTCAAGTGGGTTTGCAGCAGCAGGTGAAGGTGATAATTCAGGAAATAAAAAAACAAAAGAGGAGATAAAACAGATATTATCTAATTTTGAACAAAGAGAAATTAATTATACTCGTATCGGTTTAAGTCGTGAAGTTTTACAAACTTTTAAAGAATTACTTACAACCGTAGATTTAAATACTGCAGATGATCTTAAAAATTTATTGTATGAGGCACTACTTTCTATTAGTAGTGAAGAAAGAGAAAAAAATAAATATTTAAAAACTCATATAAAAATGATTAATGATTTAATTGAGCATTATAAGGAAGATGAGGTAACAGAAAGACAACGTATTAATTTTGATTCATATCTTATTTCTGATGACGATTTAGTTATTCCTGAGGTATCGGGTATTGGAAAAGCGGGTAAAGTTTTCCGACTTCTTGAGGTGGATAATCGTTTAGTGGTTCCAACGAATACTCATATTCGTGTTCTTGTCACATCAGCGGATGTTCTTCATTCTTGGGCAGTACCAAGTTTAGGGGTGAAAGTAGATGCGTGTCCGGGTAGATTAAATCAAGTTTTTTTATTTATTAAACGAGAAGGCGTGTTTTATGGTCAATGTAGTGAACTTTGTGGTGTTAATCATGGTTTTATGCCTATTGTAGTGCAAGCTGTTAATCAAGATGAGTATTTAACTTGGGTTGGTAAAAGATTATGCTCTTAATTTTTGTATTTTTTCTTCTTATTTTAGGAATTATTGGTTTAATTTTTATTCCTTCTAGTCAAAAGTTAATTATGCGGCAATTTGCTCTCGGTATTACGTCGGCGGTTTTTGTCTCCTCATTATTTTTATGGTTGGGGTTTGATCATTCAACCCCTAAATTTCAATTTGTTGTGGATAGTTTATGGTTACCTATAGCTAATATTAATTTAATTTTAGGTGTTGATGGAATTTCTCTTTTTTTTATTATTTTAACAACATTAATTTTTCCTCTTTGTTTATTGGCTTCGTGGTCTTTTGATAAAGGGGAAGTAAAAACTTATTTAATTAGCTTTTTGGGTATGGAATTTATTTTATTATTAGTTTTTACGAATTTAGATTTATTATTTTTTTATATTTTTTTTGAGGCTGTTTTAATTCCAATGTTTTTGGTTATTGGTATATATGGTTCACGTGAGAGAAAAATTCGTGCGGCTTATATGTTTTTTTTGTATACTCTTTTGGGTTCTTTATTTATGTTAATAGGTATAGTTTATATTTACTTGTTTTCTGGAAGTACAAATTATGAAACTTTATCGGTTATAAAGTTTTCCTCTTATGATCAAAAATGGTTATGGTTTGCTTTTTTTGCATCTTTTGCCGCGAAGGTTCCTATGTTACCCGTACATATTTGGCTTCCTGAGGCTCATGTAGAAGCCCCTACAGCTGGATCCGTCATTTTAGCAGGTATCTTATTGAAATTAGGGTCTTATGGGTTTTTACGCTTTTCTTTAGGCCTTTTTCCATTAGCTTCGATTTATTTTACACCTTTTATTTTTAGTCTTAGTTTAATGGGTGTAGTTTATACTTCATTGACAGCTATTCGTCAGACAGATTTAAAACGTTTGATTGCTTATACTTCAGTAGCTCATATGAATCTAGTAATGATAGGTCTGTTTACTGGGACCGTAATTGGAGTAGAAGCCGCTATTTTGCAAAGTTTAAGTCATGGTTTTGTATCTTCTGCACTTTTTCTTATTATTGGGGTGTTATACGATCGTTGGCATAGTCGAGTAGTAAAGTATTATGGTGGGCTGACACATACTATGCCAATTTTTATAACTATTTTTCTTTTTTTTACTATGGCTAATTTAGGTTTGCCTGGGACATCAAGTTTTATAGGTGAATTTCTTTTGTTAGTTTCGGCGTTTGAGGCAAATAGTACAGCTTGTTTTTTTGCAGCAACTTCAATGATTTTAGGGGGGGGGTATTCTCTTTGGTTGTTTAATCGCATAGCTTATGGTAATATTAAATTAATTGGGTTTGATTTAAGTTTTCGAGAATTTATGGTTTTTTTCCCCCTTGTCTTAGGTACTTTTGTTATGGGTATTTATCCTAATTTATTTTTTTATGCGATGCATGCTACAGTTTCAAATTTAGTATGGATTGATTTATGGTTGTAATTTGTGGAAGTTAAAAAGTTCTTTTAGTCTAATGCTTAGTTTAATATCTAGAAGGATATTACCAGTTTTGGTAAAGGTACGGGTTCAAGTCCCGTAAAGGACTAAGATGTATTTAAACATAGTTTTTCTACCCTTATTTGGTTCTCTTATTGCAGGATTTTTTGGACGTTTCCTTGGAGGCCGTGGTGCTGGTTTAGTAACTATATTTTGTGTTGGCCTTAGTTTTTTTCTAAGTGGTCTTGCTTTTTATGAGGTAGGCTTAGGAGGAAGCTCTACTTATCTTTATTTAATGCCTTGGTTAGAATCTGATTCTTTTCATGTTGATTGGGCGTTTTGCTTTGACAGTTTAACTGTCGTTATGCTTATTGTAGTTACTTTTATTTCAACTCTTGTACATTTATATTCTACCGAGTATATGGGAGGAGATCCTCATTTACCCCGTTTTATGAGTTATTTATCATTATTTACATTTTTTATGTTGATATTGGTTACCGCGGATAATTTTGTTCAAATGTTTGTAGGATGGGAAGGGGTTGGTTTATGTTCTTATCTATTAATTAATTTTTGGTTTACTCGTATTCAAGCTAATAAAGCTGCTATTAAAGCTATGTTAGTTAATAGAGTTGGGGATTTTGGATTAGCTTTAGGTATTTTTGGTATTTTTGTTTGTTTTGGTGCGGTTGATTATGCTACTGTTTTTGCTTTAGCCCCTCAATTATCATCATTTAATTTAATGTTTTTTAATATTGAATTTGGTGCTCTTAATTTTATAGGAATTTTATTATTTATTGGGGCGGTGGGTAAATCCGCTCAGTTAGGTTTACATACTTGGTTACCTGATGCTATGGAAGGTCCGACTCCTGTTTCAGCTCTTATTCATGCGGCAACAATGGTTACAGCAGGTGTTTTTTTATTAGCTCGTTGTTCTCCTTTGTTAGAATATTGTCCTAATGCACTTATTGTTATAAGTCTAGTTGGGGGTATGACAGCATTTTTTGCAGCGACAACCGCGTTAGTTCAAAATGATTTAAAACGAGTTATTGCTTATTCAACTTGTAGTCAATTAGGTTATATGGTTTTTGCTTGTGGTCTTTCGAATTATTCTGTGGCGGTGTTTCATTTAGGTAATCATGCGTTTTTTAAGGCTCTTCTTTTTTTGGGGGCAGGTTCTATCATTCATGCGGTTGGTGATGAGCAAGATATGCGTAAAATGGGGGGGTTACGTCGTTTACTTCCTTTTACATATGCAATGATGGTTATTGGTTCTTTAGCCCTTATGGGTATGCCCTTTTTAACGGGATTTTATTCTAAAGACGTTATATTAGAGGTAGGTTATGCGACTTATTCTAATGCATCTCATTTTGCATATTGGTTAGGTAGTTTAGCGGCGTTTTGTACTGCTTTTTATTCTATACGTCTTTTAGTTTTATGTTTTTTAGTGGAACCGAATGGTAGTAGGTCATTATTGCTTTCTGCTTCGGAGAGTGGATGGCCAATGGGGTTGGTTTTAGGTATATTAGCTTTGCCAAGTATGTTTATTGGATATTTAGGACGTGATCTCTTTATTGGGTTAGGTACAGATTTTTGGGGAAATTCATTATTTTATCTGCCTAATCATTTGAGTATCGTTGATGCAGAGTTTATGTCATTTGATTTGAAAATTTTTCCTCTTTGTTGTAGTATTGCTGGGGGATTAGTTTCATTTATTTTATATAAAGGGTATAATTATAATTTGTTTTCAATAAAGATTTCTTTTTTAGGTAGAAAATTTTATACTTTTTTAAATCGCAAATGGTTATTTGATAAAGTGTATAATGAGGTTATAACTCAAAATTTGCTTGATTTTGGTTATCATTTCACATATAAAGCTATTGATCGTGGTCTTATTGAAAGTTTAGGGCCGTTTGGTATATCAAACGTGCTTATGGATCAGGTTAATAAGTACCGGGCTTGTCATTCTGGGTATTTATATCATTATTTAGTAATTTTAGGATGGAGTAATTTTTTATTTGGAATTTGTTTTGTATTTGGTTTTCAATTTTCACGTATTTTAGCACTTCTAACTTTTATCGTATTATGGTCGATCCTATAATTTTTATTTTTATTGCCACTCTTGGGGGGATGCTGGGAATTAAAGTTACTAGTACACAAAATCCAGTATACAGTGGTCTTTATCTTGTGTTATTATTCTTTTTAGGTTCTGCAATTTCGTTTTTATTGGGTTTAGAATTTATGGCTTTACTTTTTTTGTTGGTTTATGCCGGTGCTATTGCAGTATTGGTGTTGTTCGTTGTTATGATGTTAGATGTAAAAGCTATTGAAAGGCCCTGGTCTTCAAAAAAAAAACGTTTATTGTATTTCGGGGCTTTGATTTTTTTAATTTTTTTGGTAGCTGTAGGATATAGTAAAGATTTGCAAAAAGTAATGATTATATTATCAACAGTTTACATGAGTTCAATGATTTCTTTTAGTTTAGTATCTTATGAAGAGGAAATAAAAAATTTATTTCACCCAGTAATTATTAATAAAACAGTTAATGATAATTTAAAAAGATTTCAGGAGCGCAGTAAGAGAAAAAGAAAAGGTGAATCTGAGCCATCTGTTAAAGAAGCGAAAAAAACTTTTAAAGATTTTATGGATGAAAGAATTGAAATGTGGCAGCAGTTATGTAATTCAGAAGGGTTAACAGAATTTTTACGTTTATTATTTCATAAAGAAAGTGTAGAAGGGTCTTATGGATTAAACACAATGTGGTTTATAGAATTTGACTCTGCTTGCGCATTAAATGATCCTAGTTATCTTTTATACTCAACTCATGCCATATTATTAATAATAGCTGGAGTCATTCTTTTAATAGCGATGGTGGGAGCTATTAGTTTAACATTACAAAAAAATTGTCCTGAATCTTTATACCGGCAGTTAGGTCGTGAATCTAAAAATGCTGTTTTTTCTATAAAAGAAAAATCAGCATTTAAACTTAACAATTCGCGTAATTTAGGAGTTTTATATTAAGTATGTTGAATATATCAATTAATGAGCTTCTTATTTGGGTAAAAAAAGGCTCTACGGTTATTCAGGCTTGTCAAGCTGCTGGTGCAATTATTCCACGATTTTGTTATCATGATAAGCTTTTTATAGCGGGTAATTGTAGAATGTGTCTTGTTGAAGTGAGTAATTCTCCTAAACCTCAAGCATCCTGTGCATTGCCTTTTTTACCTAATTTAAGAATTTTTACAAACACAGCATTAGTACGTAAGGCACAAGAATCTGTGATGGAATTGCTTTTACTTCATCATCCTTTAGATTGTCCAGTATGTGATCAAGGGGGAGAATGTGAACTTCAAGAACAAAGCTTTAGTTTTGGATCGGATAAAGGTAGATTTTTGTTTTTTAAAAATTCTTTAGGCGATACTTTTTGGGGAGGACTGATAAAAACAGTATTACGAAGATGTATTATTTGTACTCGCTGCGTAAGATATACTCACCAAATTGGAGGGAATGATTCTTTAGGAACATCTAATAGGGGGGGTTATTCTGAAATTGGAATGTTTAAAGAAAGTGTGTTAAAAAGTGAAACTTCAGGTGGAGTTATTGAATTATGTCCTGTTTGTTGGTATAATTCCTATTTATTTTAATGCTACATATAGTATGTTTTTTTTGAAAGAATATTACCCTATATTAATTTTTTTAGGTTTTAGTGTTATGTTAGCGTCTCTTATTTTTGGAGCTTCCTACACATTGGCTTTTTCAGAAGCAGATAGTGAAAAATTATCATCATATGAGTGTGGGTTTGATCCATATGAAGATGCTCGTAATGCTTTTGATGTCCGTTTTTATTTAGTTGCTATTTTGTTTCTTTTATTTGATATTGAAACTGTTTTTCTTTTTCCTTGGTCAGTTTCGTTAAGCGAATTGCCGTCAATTGGGTATTGGTCTATGATGGATTTTCTTTTTGAGTTGGTTATTGGGTTTATATATGCTTGGCAAATTGGTAGTTTAGATTGGGAATGAGGGGAATGGATTATAAACGTCGAAAATTTTTTGCTTTATATGAATCTCGTCGTAAAGTATTACAATCTGTGGCAAGAAATCAAAATTTAGATATTTCTTTGCGTTGGTGGGCTCAATTAGAAAAATCTAAATTACCTAGGCAAAGTAGTTTAAGTAGAGTTCATAATCATTGTATCGACACTAATCGATCAAGATCGGTTTTAAGTTTTTATAAATTATCTCGTCTTCAATTTAGGCGTTTAGTAGCAAAAGGTTCTTTTTCTGGGTTACGTAAAGCATGTTGGTAATATGAATAGGATATTTTTAATTTATTGGCAAAGCGCACATAAAGTTAAAGGTTTGAAATAATCTTACCTTTAATATTAATAAGAATAGTTTTATTTTAGGTTATTTAAAATTTAAAAAGATTTATATGCCTCAATTTGATACACTTACTTTTTTTAATCAAGTTTTTTGGTTAATTTTAATAGTTTTTAATTTTTATTTGGTAGTTGTACGTTTTATATTACCTTCGTTAGCTTTTAGTTTAAAATCTAGAATTAAACATTTAAAAGTAACAGTGGGGTTAAGGTAAAAAATTATTAATTAATAATTTTCGTATATCGTTATATATAGGGTTATTTAACTTTAACCTTCTAATGTGGGGTTAATAATAGCAAAAAGTAATTTAATAGTAAACTCTTGGAAAGATAGTTTTTGGAGGTGTTGCTGAGCGGTTGAAAGCCTTGGTTTGCTAAATCAATCTACATTTTTAATTTTATGTAGCGTGGGTTCGAATCCTACCATCTCCATAAAGAAAAAGTAACTCAGTTGGTAGAGTGCTGGTTTGTCATACCAGTGGTCGCGGGTTCAATTCCCGTCTTTTTCGGGTTAACTTATACCGTCTAGTATAAAATTATTTTAGGGTTATTTATTAAGGATGTATTCACATCTATGGCACAGTATCAAAAAAATATTATATATATATGTAAAGTTTGGTCCGCGTCGACCGACCTTAAAAGTTTAAATTTTTTGTTACTTTTATTACCTTTATTTATTTCTTCCACAGGTTTATCAACAAGAATAAAGCGTTTTACTTTACTTCGCTCTCCTTTAGGTAATAAAACTGCTAAAGATCAGTTTGAAAGACGGGAGTATCGAAGCTATTTTACTTTTAAATCTCAAAATCCGGCAAAAATTTTAGCTTTTTTAGAGATTTTAAAATATTTAAATGGAGTAAAATTTAAAGTTATTTTACAGGAAAAGAATGTTAACATTTGCTAATATCTTTAGTTTTTAAATGTTAAACGTATTTATTTATATCTTTTATTGATATTAAGTAAAAATTTTAAAATTGTTGAGGGATAAGTGGTCGAGTGGTTTATGGCATCAGTTTTGAAAACTGACGTAGTAAAAGCTACCGTGGGTTCAAATCCCACCTTATCCTAAATATATTATATGAAATTGCCATTACAATTAAAAATATTTGGAAATATTTTATCGGACGGTAGTTTTAATTTTTTAACCGTGTCTAGTCACTGCTTGACAAAAGAATTAAATAATAAAAGTTTGGATCTTATAAATCATTCAGTGTGGACAGGAAAACGACCTAATGAGCAAACTGAAATATCTTTGTTTGTTGGAAAATTTACGAAATATTTGCAATAAAAATTTTAAAATTTTTAGGTTATTAATTAAAACGTTAATAGGTAGAGTGTACAAAAAGTTAATAGTTTAGGATAATAGTACCGATAGAATTAAAGAAAAGTAATTTCTTATTTTTTTAGCAACTAATGTTTTCAAAAAGAAGTGTTAATGGATTTTGTGACTTAATAGGATAATGAAATTTTATTATATTAAAGATAATTACAATATGACTATACTTTATCGTAGTAATACGAAGATGTGGTATTAAAAAAAATGAGTTTGATCCTGGCTCAGAGTGAAGGCTATAAGTCTGCTTTAATACATGCGAGTTGAATGGTTAAAACCATAGCGTACGGGTGAGTAATAGGCTAATATCTGGCTTCAACTTCGGAATAATCTTATCTCGTAGGGAGAGAAGGTAACAAGAGAATACCGGATAATTAAAAAAAGGTCTGCCGGTTGAAGATGATTAGGTTCAGTATTAGGTAGTTGGTGAGGTAATGCTCACCAAGCCAATGATGCTTAGTTGGTCTGATAGGACGATCAATCACACTGGGACTGAGACAAGGCCCAGGTTTCATTTGAAGGCAGCAGTAAGGAATATTGGACAATGAGCGAAAGCTTGATCCAGCAAGGCTTGGTGAGGGATTGAAGGCTTAGGTTGTAAACCTCTTTTTTAGTTGAGGATAATGACAGTAGATTAAGAATAAGTCCCGACTAACTTCGTGCCAGCAGTCGCGGTAATACGGAGGGGGCAAGCCTTATTCGTCATAACTGGGCGTAAAGGGCCCGTAGGTGGTTTTCTGATATGTTATTTGTCAAAAACTGTAGTTTAATTATAGATAGGCATTTAAAACAAGAAAACTTGAGTCTGACAGAGGAAGATGGAATTTTTCAATTAGGGTTAGAATCCAGATAAGTGAAAAAGAACATCATGTGCGATAGCGATTTTCTTGTTCAGTACTGACGCTGAGGGGCGAAGGCGTAGGTAGCGAACAGGATTTGAGACCCTGGTAGTCTATGCTGTCAACGATGAGTGCTAGCTTTTAGAAATCTAGAAGATATAGCTAAGGCATTAAGCACTCCGCCTGAGGAGTACGAGCGCAAGCTTAAAAATCAACGGAATTGGCGGGGGTTCAAACAAGTGGTGGAGCATGTGGTTTAATGCGATAATACGCGCGTAACCTTACCAGTTCTTGTAAGTTTGTCGTTCTTTCGGAGACGTAAAGAATTTTGGGACTTTCAGGTGTTGCATGGCTGTCGTCAGCTCGTGTCGTGAGATGTACGGTTAATTCCTGTAACTGAGCGTAACCCTTATTTATTTTATGTTTTGAAATGGTTTTTGTTCCAAAAATAAACTGAATAGATACTGCCAGCGCTAAGCGGGAGGAAGGTAGGGATGAGGTCAAGTCTTCATGGCCCTTATGAACTGGGCTACACACGTGCTACAATGGGAAGGACAATAAGTTGCGAGGGAGTAATCCAGAGCCAATCTTTAAACCTTTTCGTAGTTCGGATTGGGGGCTGCAACTCGCCCCCATGAAGTTGGAATCACTAGTAATCGCGGATCAGGATGTCGCGGTGAATAAGTCACTGGGCCTTGCACACACCGCCCGTCACGTCCTGGAAGTTCGCTTGGCTAGAAGATTTTGGAGTAAACCTTTCAAATATAAGTTCATTTGGTTAAGATATGTATCTGAATTTAGTTAGATTGGAAATTCCTTTTAAAGGACAGGTAAGCAACTGGGATGAAGTCGTAACAAGGTAGTCGTAGGGGAACCTGCGGCTGGAATATATAATTGAGAGGCTTGCCTTTATATCTAGATCTATACCCGAACCCATATCGAACTCGAGCGTTCTTATTTAGATAGCCATACATACTACTTTTGTGGGAATCATGGCCTTATAAAGTAATAGATAATTTTTAAAAGGGTATATGCGTTATAGAGCAGTTAGGTTAGCTCATCAGGCTCATGCCCTGAAGGTCGTTGGTTCAAATCCTTCTGGCGCTAATATTAAAATAATAGTTAATTTTTAGAAAGGATTTATATTTATAAGGAATTTAATAAGAAAAAATAACTTATCTTTATTGGTCTTTGAGGTTATTTTATGATGTCATTAAAAAAAAAAGAATTTAATAAAAAACTTAAACATTTTACAATAAATTTTGGACCACAGCATCCGGCAGCACATGGAGTTTTACGTCTTATTTTAGAGCTTAATGGTGAAGTAGTTCAAAGAGCTGATCCTCATATAGGGTTACTTCACAGAGGTACTGAAAAATTAATAGAAGTTAAAACTTATTTTCAAGCTTTGCCTTATTTTGATCGGTTAGATTACGTTTCAATGATGTGTCAAGAGCATACTTATTCTTTAGCTGTTGAAAATTTATTACAAATTTCTGTACCTAAACGGGCTCAATATATTAGAGTTCTTTTTGCAGAAATTACTCGAATTTTAAATCATCTTTTAGCTGTGGGTTGTCATGCAATGGATGTTGGAGCGATGACACCCTTTTTATGGGCATTTGAAGAGAGAGAAAAGTTAATGGAATTTTATGAAAGAGTTAGTGGGGCACGTATGCATGCTAGTTATTTTCGACCTGGAGGTGTTAGTCAAGATATAAATATTGGGTTGGTTGAAGATATTTTTTCCTTTTCTGCGCAATTTGGGCAACGTTTAGATGAAATTGAAGAAATGTTAACTGATAATCGTATATGGCAAGAAAGGTTAGTTGATATAGGGGTTGTAAGTGCTCAGGAATCTATAGATTGGGGATTTTCAGGTGTTATGTTACGTGGATCTGGGGTTCGTTGGGATTTACGTAAAAATGAACCTTATGATGTGTATGCTGAGCTGAGTTTTCAAGGTGTTGTTGGGAAAACCGGAGATTGTTATGATCGTTATCTTGTACGTGTTGAGGAAATGAGACAATCTCTTAGTATAATTTATCAGTGTTTAAATAAAATGCCTGAGGGTAGCATTAAAATAGATGATGCTAAAATTAGTCCTCCTTTACGTGCTGATGTTAAGCAAAATATGGAAGCTTTAATTCATCATTTTAAATTATATACTGAAGGAGTTACTGTACCGTCAGGTGAGACTTACACAGCTACTGAAGCTCCTAAAGGCGAGTTTGGTGTATATTTGGTTTCTGATGGGAGTAATCGACCTTACCGTTGTAAAATTAAGGCTCCAGGTTTTTCTCATTTACAATCTCTTAATTTTATGGCTAATTCTCATATGTTAGCGGATGTTGTAACTATAATTGGAACTCAGGATATAGTTTTTGGTGAAGTAGATCGTTAATTTTTATTTTAATTATAGTAAGGGGGTATTTGCTTTGGGTTTTATGCAATTCGAGAGGTAACGTAGCGGTAGCGTGTTCGCTTTGGGAGCGAGAAGTCATAGGTTCAAATCCTATTCTCTTGATTGAGCTTATTCTCTAAGTTTAGCAAATTTTTTATTGATAGTTTTTTAGTATTGAAATACCTGTTTAATGGATTATCGT